CAAAAATGGGATATGCACTTGAAATGGATGTCCGAGTTATGATATATATCATGAGCGATACGGAAATAGATCGAGTAATATGTTCCTTTATCCAAGAAAAAGTAGTTCTAGTTTGCATGGTCTAATCATTGATCCGAAAATTTATACAATAAATTGGGTAGGTCGCTAGTGTAGTTCCCTGTCCACGATTCTGCTATTTATTGGAATCATTTTACTAGAATACTATAGTATAGTATGAAAATCCGCCCGATAGAAAGTTTTTAATACTTATGTAGAACTACAAAGTAAGAAACATTTTAATTGGATTAATATCGGTGGATCATATTAATCATTCATTGAATGATAAATAACTACAAGTGACGGAGATACACGATTTAAATAACGAAAAATCCAATATTTAAAAATAGTATCGAGAATAACTGGAAAAGTGGAAACAAGACCAGATATAATTTGATCATTATGACCAAAGCCAAAATCTTTGTAGACAGAACCAATCATTAGTTCCCAACCGTGGGGTGAATGAAATCCGATACATAAATCAGTTAATAAAAGAATCAAAAAAGCTTTTATTGTATCACTTAAGTTATATAGGAATTCCTGAGCCCAAGAGTTAAGACTAACAAGTTCTTCATTACCTAAAATAGAAAAACCGCTTAGAATAACAAAACAGATTATATTTGTCGAGAAGTGCAAAATCGTATGGATACGATCCTCGTCGTGTATCTTGATTAATTGGATCGTTTCTTTGTGGATTTCTATAGGAAACTTTTGTAGATGTGTCTCCGAGCATTCTTTGATCATTTCTTCCAAGAAGAGGATTTCCTCTAATTCTATGAACTTTTCTAGAATACTTTTTTCTTGAATATCATTCAAAAAAATTTCGGATTGACCAGTATTCGACCAATTAGTAACCCAAGATTCCATACTTTTAGTAAATGAGAGAGAAATCCACCAGGGCAGAAATACTATAGATGCAAGATACAAAAGAGGAGTGAATGCTTTTTTTTTGCCATTTTTCACCTGTTCATTTTTAATTAACCCATTTCATTTGTCGACTCTATGTGATCAAATATTTATTTCAAACATGAGTTCTAGACAAGGTATCAAACCTTTGAATTTATTTTATTTGTGATTTTGTTTTAATCTAGAAAGAATACAGAAATAGACTAAGACTCCACCTCGAGTTCGACTGAAGAAATAATACAAAATCGTGTTTCCAGATATCTCAATTCATCAAATTCCAAACAAGTGTTTCCTTTCGATGAATGACCAAAAAAAGTCCTTTCAGGAATGAATATTGTTGAGATTTTGAGACGAAAGAACTCTTTTTCTATCAAAATTTCCAATACAATATTTCAAAAAAATTCCAACGATTCCCCATATTCAAGAATAGAATAATTGAGAGAAAGATATTGTGATGATCAAATGAGCGGCAAAACAAGACAGAAATGGGCCGGTTATCATTATTAAGAAAACCCACCATGGGTTAGTAAAGAACACAAACGAAAGGATAAAAAAAGGTCGATTGACAAAAAGAAAAATAATTTACAAGATATGATTTATCTGCATCTAAAGTATCACTTAGTTATAGAAAAAACGAGATTCTTGCATTTTTTCCCTCCTGCTGCAAAAGCATTCGTTCTTCAGCCCAGCTCCTTTTCTCAAAAGACTTCAATTGGTACGCACAAAAAATAGGCCAATTCCGCAGCTTTTTGTTCAATTTCTCGTAGAGTCAAATTCTCATCAGTACGGGTCAACGGAATAGCCCCACGGCCTCTGATGTCCATATAAAGGATACGGCGGGCATAAATACCCTCTTTAACTTCTATTCTAACGGATTGAATATCCTTTATAAAGAATCGGAGGAATATGCGACGATTTTTTCCAGGAAATCCCCAACGAAAAATACACACTATTCCTTCCTTTCTATCGAATTGATCATAACCACTACCTACATTCCAGGAAATTGTGCACCACAAATAGGAACTAATAAAGAGACCCGCGATCCCGTAGAAAGACATCACGATCCCTTGTGGAAAAAAAAGGATTTGCTGAGACGGAACAAAAGATATCAAATTTCTACCAAGATAACTGGAAGTTCCAACCAATAAGAATCCTAATGAACCTAAAAAAACGATAAGCGCCCAGCAAAAATTACTTAGTTTTCGAGACCCCGTTCTAAGTTCTATCCATATATGTTCTGATCGCCAATTCATACTTGATCCGATTGTATTTTATTAGAATTGAGAGAATACCCCAAATTATTTTGACTTTACTTTTTTTGTTTCCGAATGAACTCTCATCAACTAGCACTAGTTTAATGTGAACTAGCACTAGTTTGATGGGAACCCTTAGGAGTAATTCATCAAATTGGTTAGATCTAAAATAATAACATACCCTTCATATGATCCCAATATACATAGAGATCCACCAACTTTACATTTTAGGCATCCAGAAATCCCGAGCTATTTCAAACTAGCTAGAATTCAGTTACTCATAGATCATTTTCTGCAGGCATAAGAGCTTTTTCCTTTATGTTCGGCGGAAATCACATGTTCTGCCATATTTCCCGAAATAAATATCTGTGTTATGCTACAAGTCTAAGTTTCAAAAAAACAGATGAGATTGGGTCCCCTCAGATCTAAACAATCTTGTTTTTTTGAACATGAAGAAATAAAGAAGCCATTGCAATTGCCGGAAATACTAGGCCTACTAAAGGCACAAAAATAGAGGGAAAGTGGAAAGTTGTCATAAAATGGGGTACCTCGATTTACTATTTGTACCTGTTCTTATTTTTTTTTAAATATCATATTTTTTATTTATACTAATTATAATTAATAATTGTAATTATTATGAATTCGTAGTTATTATTAATTAATTGAATTTGAAAAATCTTATTCGAGATATAAGTATCTAAGTGAGGATATAGAATAAGTCCAAGGAATGGAGAACTAAATAAATGGACTTATTCATCTATCTACATGAAAGATACATATGATAATCCATTTTATCATTTTTCTTCAGTTCTTTGTGTTTTGTTCTTGTCTTCGAATTTAATGTTTTATTTGCCCAATTTCACGAAAGAAAGAACTCGCGTTTTTATCTTGTTGATAGAGACTTCTTAATTAGTAATCGGGAATCTAGGTAAAAAAAGAGTTATCCGCAACTTGAACTTTTGATTCTTTCTACAATTAGATCTTAGGTCACCAAGGAAAACCCCATTCTTATATTACTTTGATTCCGATAAGCTAAGATTCCGATAAGCTAAGATTCCGATAAGCAAACAAGTAGTTTGCTACAAATAAAAAAATGGAACTTAGTGCGCTCTACTTGATTGAATTGGAATTCAAAGGAAAGAAGGCGTGGAGCTTAAATAACTCACTCAGAACACTTTTTAAAAGATTACGTGGTACGATTAGGTCGAACAAGCCCTTCTGGAATAAATATTCAGCCGCTTGTGAGCCTTCGGGTACTGTTTTATTCAATGTTTGTTCAATTACTCTTTTACCCGCAAATGCAATGTAGGAATTTGGTTCGGCAATAATAATATCTCCCAACATACCAAAACTCGCTGTTACCCCACCAGTAGTAGGAGATGTAAGGATGGATACATACAATAACTTTTTATTTGATTGGTAATCATATAAGGCAGACGATATTTTAGCCATTTGCATCAAGCTCAAACTTCCTTCTTGCATGCGCGCCCCCCCCGAAGCGCACACTATAATAAGAGGTATAAATTGATTGGTAGCGTACTCAATCAAACGGGTGATTTTCTCCCCGACTACGGATCCCATACTCCCCCCCATAAACTGAAAATCCATAACCCCAATTGCTACGGGAATACCATTTAGTTGACCTACGCCTGTTTGAACAGCCTCGGTTAATCCTGTCTTTCGTTGATAAGAATCAATACGATCTTTATAAGGCTCCTCCTCCGAATGAAATCCAATGGGATCCAGGGAGACCATGTCTTCATCCATAGGATCCCAAGTACCGGGGTCGATCGAAACTTCGATTCTTTCTGAACTACTCATTTTCAAATGATATCCACATTGTTCACAAATATTCATTTTTGATTTCAAAAATTTCTTATAATTTAATCCATAACAATTTTCGCATTGAACCCACAAATGCCTGTATTTTTGAGTTGTTTCGAGATCACTAGACCTTTGTTTTAGAGTTAAATTACTATTCTTCGCGTGGGTTCGTATACCGGACCTCCCACTTTCACTACTAGTTTTACGTTTATCAAAAACGCACCTATAAATGTAACTGTCACTACTATCACTTACAGTGGACGTATCAATACAGATTTGAGACTGAAGATAATTGTCAATGCAACTAGTAATGTGATTATTCCAACTAGATTGAGTATCAGACATGTAACGATTGTATAAGGAATCCTCATTCGTAGATCCATTATTCATATAACTAGAATTGCGATAACGGGAAAAAGAACTTTCCAATTCACTCAGAAAAGGAAAAGAAAAATCGTTGTCAATCTCAAAAATCTGATTTTCAATATCAAAATAGATAGAATAACTGTCTCCATTAATATCCCTAACTAAAAAAGTATCATCAGAGATGAAATTCCGAATGTATTTGGCGGGATCGACATTACTATAACTAGAATTGTCACGACCCCTCCAACTATGAATGTTGTTAGCCCTACCTTTTCTTTTCGGATCTTCACTTTCACTAGGACCAAGATTGTCCATTAATTTCTTTATCCCATACTTGCATTCTAACTCCTTATTAAAGACCATCGAATTAAACCACCACCTTTCCATAGAGTTTTCGTGCCCCCTCTTTGTATAAAAAATACAATAGATGAATAGTCATTCGATCCACAATTCTTTATTTTTCTATTTTTATTTGAATATCTTATTCCCTATCAAACTAAACATAGAAATTAAATCACTACTAGGATAATAGGAAGTGTGAAAAAGGATTCTCTTTTGTGGGAATCCGGGGGTAAGACTTCACTATATATGAAT